GCTATGGGAACGACGAAACCTGTGACTGCATAGGATTCTATTGAAAACGAATCCTAATAATTCATTGGGTGGGATGGCGGAACGAACCAAGAAAAAATTGATTTATTCTGAGAGGTGTCATGAATTGACCCTACGAATGAAAGAGTCAATATTCGCCCGCGAAACCTTTATTTATTGGATTACAATTTTTGGCGCGATTCGATAGAGGTAAAAATAAGGATTCATTATATTATACGTTATATTCTAAAAAAAGAAGCATTTTTTATATTTTCTATATCTATCTATATCTAATAATATACACGTCCAGCTGTGTATTTTGTATATACATCTTCCTTTGTAACAAATTAAATATGTAACAAATTAAATATCAATAAATGCCATTCATTACTTATATATACTTATATTATTAACTCATAATTACTTATATTATTATTTATTATTATAATTATACATGTGTATCTGTAATATTATTGAATCGTTTCATTCGCGAGGAGCTGGATGAGAAGAAACTCTCATGTCCGGTTCTGCAATAGAGATGGAATTAAGAAACAACCATCAACTATAACCCCAAAAGAACCAGATTTCGTAAACAACATAGAGGAAGAATGAAGGGAATATCTTGTCGAGGCAATCATATTTGTTTCGGCGGATACGCTCTTCAGGCACTTGAACCCGCTTGGATCACAGCTAGACAGATAGAAGCGGGGCGGAGAGCAATGACACGATATGCGCGTCGTGGTGGAAAAATATGGGTACGTATATTTCCCGACAAACCTGTTACAGTAAGACCTACCGAAACACGTATGGGTTCGGGAAAGGGATCCCCCGAATATTGGGTATCTGTTGTTAAACCGGGTCGAATACTTTATGAAATGGGCGGAGTATCAGAAACTGTAGCCAGAGCAGCTATTGAAATAGCTGCGTACAAAATGCCTATACGAACTCAATTTGTTATTTCACGATAGGGATGTAGAACTAAACAAAAGGGATATTGAGGATGAAAAAACAACCGCAGGTTTATTTTTTTCTGGACGGACAATATTTCTTTTTTTCCTTCATCCTTTGCATTGAAATAACAGATTCAAATAAAAAATATATGATTCAACCTCAGACCCTTTTGAATGTAGCGGATAACAGCGGAGCTCGAGAATTGATGTGTATTCGAATCATAGGAGCTGGTAATCACCGATATGCTCATATTGGTGACGTTATTGTTGCTGTAATCAAAGAAGCAGTGCCAAATATGCCTCTAGAAAGATCAGAAGTCATTAGAGCTGTAATTGTACGTACATGTAAAGAACTCAAACGTGACAACGGTATGATAATACGATATGATGACAATGCAGCGGTCGTCATTGATCAAGAAGGAAATCCAAAAGGAACTCGAGTTTTTGGTGCGATCGCTCGGGAATTGAGACAGTTGAATTTTACTAAAATAGTTTCATTAGCTCCCGAGGTATTATAAATACTAGTAGATGACACTATGATATAGTAGGCTATCTGAAATAGATCAAATTAATAGATTGTGTCTCACGCATATACTTTTTAAAATTTCCTAATTAAAAAAAAAAAAACAAAGAAAAAAGAAAAAAGGAAACATGTTGATTATATCAAAATTAGGAGGCACAAAAAATTATAGTCCGTTATGGGTAGGGACACTATTGCCAATATAATAACTTCTATAAGAAATGCTGACATGAATAAAAAAGGAACGGTTCGAATAGCATCTACTAATATCACCGAAAACATTGTTAAAATACTTCTACGAGAAGGTTTTATTGAAAATGTTCGGAAACATCAGGAAAATAACAAATATTTCTTGGTTTCAACCCTGCGACATAGAAAGACTAGGAAAGGAATATATAGAACCGTTTTAAAGTGTATCAGCCGACCCGGTTTACGAATTTATTCCAACTATCAACGAATTCCTAAGATTTTAGGTGGAATGGGAATTGTAATTCTTTCTACTTCTCGAGGTATAATGACAGATCGAGAAGCTCGACTAGAAAGAATTGGAGGAGAAATTTTGTGTTATATATGGTGATCCTCCTCCTCTGGTATCCTAATTTTATCTCTAACTTCCCATTTGTGAAATAGAGAGGAAAAGTGAGTTATATACCTCTTCCTTCATTAGTTGATACTTCAAGGGGGTTACCTAGAATGAAAGAACAAAAATTGATTCATGAAGGTTTAATTACTGAATCACTTCCCAACGGTATGTTCCGGGTCCGTTTAGATAATGAAGATCTAATTCTAGGTTATGCTTCAGGGAGGATCCGGCGCAGTTTTATACGGATACTACCAGGAGATAGAGTAAAAATTGAAGTAAGTCGTTATGATTCAACCAGAGGACGTATAATTTATAGACTTCGCAACAAAGATTCGAACGATTAGGTGATTTTTTAAACATTCCTTTCATGGGGACACAATTCGAAGTTAAAAAAAAAATATTCAAGAAACTGATTTTCCTCAAAAGAGTAGATTCAGAATTAAGGTAAGG